TTATCTCCAATTAGGAAGGGGCCGGAGAAACTTTCTAGTTATGAATCAGGTATAGAACCGATCGGGGATGCTTGGTTACAATTTAGAATCCGTTATTATATGTTTGCTCTAGTTTTTGTTGTTTTTGATGTTGAAACTGTTTTTCTGTATCCGTGGGCAATGAGTTTCGATGTACTGGGGGTATCTGCTTTTATAGAAGCTTTTATTTTCGTGCTTATCCTAATTCTTGGTTTAGTTTATGCATGGCGAAAAGGAGCATTGGAATGGTCTTAGTTCGTTTCCCGAATACTTGTACAATAATAATAAAAAAAAAGTAAAAAAAAAACCATTGAAACAATTATGAATTCCATTAAGTTTCCCGTACTTGATCGAACAACAAAAAATTCAGTTATTTCAACTACGTTAAATGATCTTTCAAATTGGTCAAGACTTTCCAGCCTATGGCCGCTTCTTTATGGTACCAGTTGTTGTTTCATTGAATTTGCCTCATTAATAGGCTCCCGATTTGACTTTGATCGTTATGGGTTAGTACCACGATCGAGTCCTAGACAGGCGGACCTTATTTTAACAGCAGGTACAGTAACAATGAAAATGGCTCCTTCTTTAGTCAGATTATATGAACAAATGCCTGAACCAAAGTATGTTATTGCTATGGGAGCGTGTACAATTACAGGGGGGATGTTCAGTACCGATTCTTATAGTACTGTTCGAGGAGTTGATAAGCTAATTCCTGTAGATGTCTATTTGCCGGGTTGTCCACCTAAACCAGAGGCTGTTATAGACGCTATAACAAAGCTTCGTAAGAAAATAGCTAGAGAAATCTATAAGGATCGAATTAGACCTCAACAGGGTAATCGGTGTTTTACTACCAATCACAAGTTTTTTGTTGTACGCAGTCCGCATACTGGAAATTATGATCAAGAATTACTCTATCCACCATCATCTACTTCAGAGATCTCTACTGAAACATTTTTTAAATACAAAAGTCCAGTATCTTCCCACGAATTAGTGAATTAGGGAGGCTTTTAGAGAATCAGAAAAAAAATCTTTATAAATTAGAACTCATGGTAAATGTGAAATACTTATTTTATATAAAAAAGGTGTGGGGGAAATAAAAAAGATGCAGGGCACTTTGTCCGTTTGGCTAGCCAAACGCGGGCTGGTTCATAGATCGTTGGGCTTCGATTACCAAGGAATAGAGACTTTACAAATAAAGCCCGAAGATTGGCATTCTATTGCTGTAATTTTATATGTATATGGTTACAATTATTTACGTTCGCAATGTGCCTATGATGTGGCACCTGGTGGCCTCTTAGCCAGTGTGTATCATCTTACGAGAATAGAATATGGTGTCAATCAAGCAGAAGAAGTCTGCATAAAAGTATTTACTCACAGGAGTAATCCTAGAATTCCATCTGTTTTCTGGGTTTGGAAAAGTACGGATTTTCAAGAACGGGAATCTTATGATATGTTAGGAATCACTTATGATAGCCATCCACGACTGAAACGGATCCTAATGCCCGAAAGTTGGATAGGGTGGCCTTTACGTAAGGATTATATTGCCCCCAATTTTTATGAAATACAAGATGCTTTTTGAATGATAAAAAATGAGCCTTAGCTTCTACAACTACAGACCTTCACGGAATATTTTGAATTCTATTCTTTTTTTAGATCAAACAAACAGAAGAGTTGAAGTCTCGTTCATATTATTATATATAGCTTGATCTCCAATTTGAAAGATACTTTTTTATTTCGTAAAAGCCGAGCCAATAGGATGAACTAAAAAAAAAGAGTTCTGGATTATGAACTTTGTATCGCGCACATAACTTAGTCAACTTTAGTCACATAACTGGGAATGAATAAATAAGATCGGAAAGCACTAAATGAAGGGGGGATACAATTCTATTTCTATTGTATCTAATGAATCTTGGGGTATTTCGGCTCTTCAACTATAGATATAGACCTTTTTTTTACTTGTTTTGTTTGATTCTTTCGAACGGAATTCATTTAACCTTTCCTTTCGAATATGTATTATGTATCAAGTATTATACATTCTTTTTGAACGGCTGGATCCACAACATGAACAAAAAAGAGAGGGGATAAGGGATGATTGCACTTTTTTTACTAAAGATACGTTTAATTTGAAGAATAGAAACTTATCAAAATTAATCAATTCTATGCCAAGAACCAGATTTGAACTGGTGACACGAGGATTTTCAGTCCTCTGCTCTACCAACTGAGCTATCCCGGCGATTACCGAAATATCATCCTCATTTTACGAATGGTGACACAAGGATTTTCAGTCCCCCGCAATTACGCTATGTCTACCATTACCGAAGGATCATCTACTGAAGTATCAGTATCATTTTACTATATGACTTAGTTCTATGTCAACGAAAAGAAACTCAAAAGTAGTAAATTAAAAAAGTTTTTGACCAGGAATTTCTTGGATCTTCTAAATAAAAGAAGACTTTCTAAGTTTGAAAAGGAAAAATGATATAGATTCTAAATAATTCAACTCTATAATAACGAAAAAAAGGTAAGGTGTCAACCTTTTTGGGGATAGAGGGACTTGAACCCTCACGATTTGAAAAGTCAACGGATTTTCATCTTACTATAAATTTCATTGTTGTCAGTATTGACATGTAAAATGGGACTCTATCTTTATTCTCGTCCGATTAATAAGTTCCACCAAGGAACTATCAGACTATGAAGTGAATCATTTGATCAATGAATATTATTTCTGAAACTTCGAATTGATTCACAACATTTCGATTTTGTTTATAAAAAAATAGAAATCGAGATTCAAGTCGTCATTTTTGAAATCGTTTTGTGTTACCTATATTTAGACAATATAGGTTTTTCTCCTTCATCCTTTTTGATTTGAAGTTTCGATCGAAGGATTCCTTTATCAACACAAGGTAGTGAACTCCATTTGTTAGAACAGCTTCCATTGAGTCTCTGCACCTATCCCTTTTTCTCGCTTTCTAAATTCCGGTTTGTTCGCGTAAACCAGGATTTGGCTCAGGATTGCCCATTGTTAATTCCAGGGTTTCTCTGAATTTGAAAGTTATCACTTAGTAGGTTTCCATACCAAGGCTCAATCCAATTAAGTCCGTAGCGTCTACCAATTCCGCCATATCCCCCTTTTTATTAGGATCTCATTATGATGTCTTTCCATTTTTTTCTTATGCCGAAACCTTGGGATTCATTACATTATAGATACTGATACTTATTTTATGTCTTTGTTATCTTCTTTCATTTTTTTGAGCCCCATCCATATTGATTTAGTCTAATCAACAAAGATTCTATCATTTTTGTATTTGCAATTCAATATGGTTATATATTACATAACATATATATGTTCTTCCTTTTCTCATCTTTGTCTTAAAGTTTAAGAAATAGTCGAACGGTCGATTCTTTTTTTTTAACTTTCATGAAAAGCAATTTATGATTATTATTGAAACTTAGAATTGTACAATGTGCAATGGAAAAAATTAGAAGTCTACTTCGTAGATTTGAAATTCTAATAATTCTATACTACTAATAATTCTATACTACTAATAATTCTATACTATTAGATAGAATAGAAAATAGTAGATAGAATAGAAAATAGAATAGAAAAAAATAGAAATAAAAAGAAAAAAAAAAAGTATAAAATAATAATAATAGTATGAGGTTAGAACAAAAAAAAACAAGAATTTCAAATCAGATATAATTTAACTAAAAAAAAAAAAGATTTCTGATCTAATTAAGATTTTCTTATTTAGAAACTAATGAAATCAAAATTATAAAGTCAATATACTGCTATATTCTATTAATTAAGGTTATGTTTTATTTATTTAATGATAGTCACTATTTATTTGAGCTATATTCTGTTCTAGAATATATAGAATATGATTAATTATAAATAGATAAGGAAAAATATTAATAAAATAGAATAGTTAATTGATACGATCTAGTAGTTTAGTGAATTTGTATGCATCCGCTATTTTATTTGAGCCCGCTTAGCTCAGAGGTTAGAGCATCGCATTTGTAATGCGATGGTCATCGGTTCGATTCCGATAGCCGGCTTTTCCATATTTTTTCGTTTTTTTACATGATTTTTAATGTACTTTCAAAATCAAAGAAGATTGAAAAGACTTCTTTCACCTTTTTTCAAGAGTTACCACTCCATTTATATTATGTCATATAAACTTCCATATAGGAATATATATTGGGTAAAAGAGTTCGATCTTTGCAAAATAAATCAACAAAATAAAGGAAAATTTTTGTGATTTATTTGATTTATATATATTGTATATACAATAAAAAAATCTGTATATTGAGAGAATATATCTTCTTACTCTTTGTATTCCAATAGTTTATTGGAGTGTATTTCACGTCATTTATCATTATCATTTAGTTCAGTTTTAATTTTATTTGTACAATTTCAATAAAAAAAGGAGTCTTTATGTCACGTTACCGAGGGCCTCGTTTTAAAAAAATACGCCGTTTGGGGGCTTTACCGGGACTAACTAGTAAAAGGCCTAAGGCAGGAAGCGATCTTAGAAACCAATCACGCTCCGTAAAAAAATCTCAATATCGTATTCGTTTAGAAGAAAAACAAAAATTGCGTTTTCATTATGGTCTTACAGAACGCCAATTACTTAAATATGTGCGTATCGCCGGAAAAGCCAAGGGGTCAACAGGTCAAGTTTTACTACAATTACTTGAAATGCGTTTGGATAACATCCTTTTTCGATTGGGTATGGCTTTGACTATTCCTCAAGCGCGCCAATTAGTTAACCACGGACATATTTTAGTTAATGGTCGTATAGTTGATATACCAAGTTATCGCTGCAAACCCCGAGATATTATTACAGTGAAGGATGAACAAAACTCTAGAACTTTGGTTCAAAATCTTCTTGATTCATCTGCCCCTGAGGAATTGCCAAACCATCTGACTCTTCACACATTCCAATATGAAGGGTTAGTCAATCAAATAATAGATAGGAAATGCGTCGGTTTGAAAATAAATGAATTGCTTGTCGTAGAATATTACTCTCGACAGACTTAATAAACCTAACTTAAGTAAAAAAAATTACTAAAAACAAGAGTTCGGACAACTCCCCTTTGCCCTCTTTTTGATTAAAAAAAAAAGGCACAAGGTAAGGGATTTTATCGAGGAATCTTTTTCCTATTCATGTATCATAGATTGGTAGGGAGATTTGGATCCCTTGTTTGCTCTTACTAGTATTTTCCATATGAAAGAAATTAGGAATAGAGAATCTGTTTCAAAATAAAAACAAGGTAGATTTTATATCCATTCTTTTTTATTGGATTTGATACATTGTGGTCAATCACGTAAGATTAGTGAATTAGTTGAAAGTACGGAAAGAGAGGGATTCGAACCCTCGGTAAACAAAAGTCTACATAACAGTTCCAATGTTACGCCTTCAACCACTCGGCCATCTCTCCGACATCAGGATTATGACTGAGTATCTGGGTGAATAGCGAGTTATTCATCGTTTTTTAGATTATGGTTAATAGATACCTTTTTTGACCGGAAAAGTTGGAAGTAGATATAAGGTTTTTTTTAATGAGTCCGCTTTTATGTTAGTTCGTACTATACAATTCCTTTGTTTGTGAGAAAATTTTCTCACAAAAGAAAAGGTAAAGGAAATCAAAAGAGTTAGAGAATGGATTACTACCTATGCCAAGATCGCGTATAAATGGAAATTTTATTGATAAAACCTTTACAATTGTAGCCGATATCTTATTACGAGTCATTCCGACAACTTCCGGAGAAAAAGAGGCATTTACTTATTACAGAGATGGTGCGATTTGATTATCATTATTTTTTTTTTATTTCTCGCCGAGTTGGAATAGAAAGAAAAACGAGTATTGAAAAAAAAATCTACGCTTTTGAAGGTGAAGTTTATAATATAAAAAAACAATCCCTTCTGTCATGTATCCACGATTAATGCAGCCTTAGATGCTTCAATTGTGAATTATAGTATTGAGCAAAAGGTTTTTACCTATGGTTCCCGTATTACAGATCAATCCTACTACACTAATACAATATACGAATAGGAGGCATAGGGGAAGAAGCACTACGCCGAGAAATCAACAACACGAAAACTTTCTTCAAAATGATTCCCTTTCTTTCTTCTTCGTCTTTGGGATTGGGACTAATTAAAATGGTTGGAACAATAAACATCCATCTCGTTCGTACTTTGGATACCCGTATAACCATTGAAGACTGTTGAAGTGACTCATTCCTGGAAATTTAGGGGCGTTGAGAACAAAGAAATTTTTAGAGTTTCCTTTTTTATTTTTATCTAGCATGAGCCCACTTGGTAGTAAGAAAAGATCTTTTGCAAGAAGGTTGGCTAGGGATTTCTTGTAAAAACATTAGCCCCGCTTAGTTCATAATGACATCACATTTTTCCAGATATTATTTTCATTATGCACCTAAAGGAGGAGCCGTATGAGATGAAAATCTCACATACGGTTCTGAAACGGAGAATTAGTTAAAGCGAATGACGACCGTAACGGATGTCGGCTCAATCTGAAGGAAATTATGCGGAAGCATTACAGAATTATTATGAAGCTATGCGACTAGAAATTGACCCCTATGATCGAAGTTATATACTCTATAATATAGGCCTTATCCACACAAGTAATGGGGAACATACCAAAGCTTTAGAATATTATTTTCGGGCATTAGAACGAAACCCCTTTTTACCACAAGCTTTTAATAATATGGCTGTGATCTGTCATTACGTGCGACTATCTCCACTATAGAAAAAAAGAACGAACAGCTAGTCAATGAAATACTAGAAACACAAAAAAAGGGCTTTCTACATAAGCATCGTCCAAAACGATTTTTTATCAGCTGTAGCAAATAAATAAACTTCATCGATCGATGAAGACTAGATATGCCTAAATACTTTCTTTTCTATGGATAAAAAAAGATTTAATTGATAGAGGAAGCACCGTAAAGATCAATTGGAAAGGTTTTGGACCGATACAACAAGAGCTGTTTATTTATATCATAATATGAGATAAATCTTAGGAATCTACTTATGTAATAGAGTGGATCCCCTAAGGTATTGAGCAGCGGTGTAGCATCAGATCCTAAAGACAGTAAGTCTTTTTCTTTTTTATGAAGTATGAAAAAGTCTTTTTCAAAGATTCTATATAAATTTTTATATGAAAGCGGGATAGTTACCTTTCAGAAAATTGGAATATCTAATAACAGTGGACATGCCTTTTTTTCTGAAGGTAGGAGAAAAGATAAAACTTATTATATTAATTAATATATTAATTAAATCAAAATGAAAGTTTGAAACTCATGTAATTACTCTCTTTTGTTTAATCCAAGAAAAACAAAATATCTATAAGATATCTCATTCAATTAGACATTCAATTAGATATAAAGTAGATATATCAAGTAGGTTAAAGTTAAAAAACTGGTACACCAAAACAAAAGAGTTGGTTGTCGAGCCGTATGAG